TACCATGGCGTTACTCTACCGCTGAGTTAAAAGGGCCCGTTTTATTCAATTCATGAATTTTCCATTATATGTCTGCATATATGTATATATGTACATATATGCATAGGGGTTCATACAAGAACCATCAAATAAAAAAATTCTATGGAATCATAACATAAAAGTAGGAAAGACTCTTCGGATCTAGTCATACCATTAGATTCTATTGACAATTCCAAAAAACTGTTCATAGTATGATAATACTATGATGATGATTATCATAGTATGATGACGGTCGGGTGGATATGCCCCTATCGTCTAGTGGTTCAGGACATCTCTCTTTCAAGGAGGCAGCGGGGATTCGACTTCCCCTGGGGGTAGGGAGGAAGTTGATCGTAGATTATCAATAAATCTAGAATTCATTCTTCCTGGGTCGATGCCCGAGCGGTTAATGGGGACGGACTGTAAATTCGTTGACGATATGTCTACGCTGGTTCAAATCCAGCTCGGCCCAATAATTCGTTGCTCCATGAATATGAAATAACCAATTTGTCCTCCAGAAACAGAAATGCCTGATCCGTAGAAATGAAGAGAAAGAGTCAATTTTTTCTCTATCCATGTTTTTCTCATTCGTTCTGATTTTTCTAACGATCTAGATTAATGATACTTAATTAAGATTAAGTATCATAAATCTAAAAATAGTTCTTTTTCTCATTGAAAAATTGATTATCCATTTTTTTGGCAATAAAATAACCACTCGTTACTAGTAATCCGTGTCGCTCTCACTATATTCCATATCCATGTGGATATTCAGTATATCATTCCTGTTTCTGTTACAACACAACGAATAGAATATTCTTATAAAACTAGTAAGAATATGTATGCCATACACCTTGCTGGGATTGTAGTTCAATCGGTCAGAGCACCGCCCTGTCAAGGCGGAAGCTGCGGGTTCGAGCCCCGTCAGTCCCGAACTAGGATCCGATGAATTGATAAATTCATCTCTCCATTTTCTGTGAAAGGGGGGACGGGTAGCAAGATCTAATCCCCAGCGGGGATCCTTATTTCTTTTGTTTTTCGTTTCGCATTTATCATCAGACAAGTACGGGAATTTCAATTTCTTTCACTAATACCGATTGATAAGGGGAGACATATGTAAGTTGGTACAATCGGTGGCATTACTATATTCAGTATTTTAATGGATACCATACTCGTCTGACTTTCTTTTTCAATTGTTCAAGAACAATGAAATGGAATAGAGTTCCCCTATTTTTACCGGGAATACATACACAAATTGTATTCGTTTATTGTACGATACACAATGAACTTAACATAATTACCTCGACTTTGTTTGTGTATCCTCAATTACTAATTGGAAACAATCTATCTATTCTCATGCAAATTGCACACTGAATTTTTGATGTATGCGTTCTAGTCTCAATCCAAGAAAGAAGAAGAGATACTATACTAATAAAATAAAAGACCAAGCAACGCCCCTTTTTAGTAAATTTGTTGGAATATTAGATCTTTTCCACTTAGCACCCGTCCTTTTTTCCATCTCACTTCTACTGTTTGGATCTGTGTGACCCATAGAATACCGGTCATATAATATCTCATAATTGTATGTATAAGTATAAGGAAAGAGAGTTGTATAAGGAAGACAAAGACAGTAGGTTATGGAAAAGAAAAAAAGTGGAAAAAAGAATGAAAAATTCAATGGAATTCCTGATTCAATAAAGAATCCCATTTCGGATTTAGTATGGATAAAATAAAAGATTTTCTTATGTTATACTATTCAATTCTCGACGATGAATCGATTTGATAGATCAGATATTGTTATTCATAATATTGATCCGATTCAGTATCATCAGAATTCAATTCATCCCATTGAATTGACAGGAGTAAAATTTCTTATCTCTATGGGATTAGATCCCGAGTTATTGCGAAGTAAAAAAAAACAATGAGATTATGGAAGTCAATATTCTCGCATTTATTGCTACTGCACTGTTCATTCTAGTTCCTACTGCTTTTTTACTTATCATCTACGTAAAAACAGTCAGTCAAAATGATTAATTTAACTGAAACTTGGTTGGATTATTAGTTCTTATCAATGATTGAAGAAATAAAAGAAAGGGATTAAAACTCCAAGTTTTAAATGAAATGATTTGGCTGGAATCATAAGTATCTGAGATAGTGTGGTAGAAAGAACTATATATAATATAGTTCTTTCTACCGCACTAGATAGTATTGTATATTTTTATCATATAAATTTATTATCATATAAATAGTATGATCATATAAATTTTATCATATAAAGTTGTATACAGATATGGTTTTATTTTTATATAGATATAGATCAATTTACAATATGTACATGTATTAGATGTACATCTAATACATATACATCGAAATAGCAGTCTAATTCTATTTCTTTTTTTTTTCGCTACATCTACTTGTATGGGTTTCGATCAATCCAAAATAATCCAAGGCCAACTCTTCTAATTCCTAGGCTTCTTATAACTTATAACTTAATATATAGATTTCTATTAATAATTAGTTTTTTTATATATATAATTAGATTTATATATAATATAAAATATATATTTATTTATATATTTATATAATATATAAATTTATATATAATAAACTAAATATATATATATAAACTAAATAAATATATATATATAAGTATAAGTCCCGAGATCCATCGAAAAATCAATGGAGGAAAAATAGTATGGGTATGGGCATATATTAACTATATAAAATAAAAATAAAATAAAAGAAAACGAAACCAAGGAATCTTTTTTTTTTTTAGTTTCGCAAAACGATCAATTAAACGATTGATACAATTCGATCACTCAATCGATTATTCAATTAGTAGTACCCCTAGAGTCCACTTCTTCCCCATACTACGAGTGAGAGGGAAAATGTAAAGACTACCATTAAAGCAGCCCAAGTGAGACTTACTATATCCATGTGAATTATGTCTCCTATCTCTATGAAGGAATTATTTCATTATTGATTATTGATCAATAATCATAGTGGAATCAATGGTGCAGAGTCAAAAGAAAATAGGATTCTGACTTAAGGCTATTGATGAACTAATCCAATGAATCTACTCGTAACAAGTTCCTATATTATCAAATTTCTGGTAGAATCGGGAAGCATTAAGCACAAATACGATACACACACCTTTTATTTGGAAATAGCAAAGGAATGCTCCTAATGGAACATGTAGAAATAGTAAGACCTATTGTTTGTTACCTTTCTTTCATAAGCAAAAGACGTCAAAATATACCATCAAGATAGATAACCATCTATCTGATACCTCTATTTTATTTGATCTAAGGCTTACGTCTTTCTGTGAAAGAATGGAATGGTAAGACACCACCATTATTACATACATTCTTTTTTTTGTAATCCCCTACACGGGCAAAGAATTTTTTTTTCAACTTTTCTTTTTACTCTATAAATAAGAGCTGCCCAACCATGTTGATTGAATGTTTGAGTACTCAAAGCCTCTCGTGAGTCTGGATACAAAGTATCTTCAGTCCTTTCCACAACTTCTAAATTGATTTCCCATCAGCCTATTCTATTCAATCTAATTCCAGACAGAGTCAGTAAACACTATTTTAGTATTTAGTATAGGTAGTGTAAGATAATTAGGAAGTCTTGATAGTCTTTCGTATAATCTCTTCTTCAATCCTAGGAGCAAAAATGGAGTGTCCTTTAGGAACCTTTGGATACTAAGATTTCCGACCTCTTACTTTCGTAGTTCTGAATCCCAGAATTGACTCTCACTATTTATTTGATTCAATTGATATCATAAATCAAATAAATGTCCGAATCAATTATTAATAAGTAAGGGTTACTTCATACCTATTGGTACCGGTTTGGACCGGTACCCAGAACCCAGATTTTGAGAAAAAAAATTTACAGTTTTTTTTATAGAATTATGGATTCTAAAAATCAAGTATCGACAGGCCTAGTCGTTTGCCTCTGCTTCTTGCGGGGCAAGAATTTGTCGAGTTAGATCAGCAGAATAAGAAATTTCAAGTCTTTTGTTGATCAGGCGACACCCGGATTTGAACTGGGGATAAAGGATTTGCAGTCCCCCGCCTTACCACTTGGCCATGCCGCCAAATCTGATCCAAAAAAAAATGGATAATATTTTTATCCATCCATATTCTATTACTAATTTTTTTTTGATCTTGAATCCCATTGTACTTATCCCTTTTCAAAAATTAATCCCTATTTTTTATTGGATCCAGTTTAGATTATTCTCTTCGATTGATTGTATCTCAAAAGACACACTGCTTAAAAACTTCCCTTCTCCTTCTATTGAAAAGAGAAAAAATAGATTTCCGGTCACAGACCGAAAAATTCAGGGCAAATTGGAACCATTAACTATTTTTACTTTAGAATTAGTGAACGGTTCTTAAATTTGTATCTCAAATTGTGTTTCTTTAATGGTATAACAAAATCAAATTGATTTACGACTAATCAGTATCAATTATTTTCAATAATAAATCCTTTTCAATTTCAATTATAACAAATTATATGTGTATATGTAAACCCCAGAACAGAAATTGTTACACAGATACCGAATCGGGTCTTTCTCTTATGTACATATCCCTATAGAGAATTATCGTGCTTAAATTTTTCATTGAATATTTTGAATAGAAAATAGGAATTATGATATAGTGCGACCTGACTTCTGTTGCCACAAGTAAAATTACGATAAAAGATGCGATATGCGGATAGGTATATCGGCATGTACTTAATAAATACTACTCCTATTACTATTACGCAATTCAATCGTATTCTATCTATAAATTCTACTACCAAAAAGAATCCGCGAATTCTTTTTTGAACATTAAAGTGTGCTAAAAAAAGGAAATTCTATACTGCTCCTGATTATTCTGTCTTTATCTCATTCATAAAGAGCAGATTTCATCCTGAATCCATTTATTTTTTTGGTACCCAATCTGATCGTAATATCATAATAATAGGTAGAAATTAGA